TGATTCAGAAAATCAAGCAAAATCTTTGCAATTTTTATTTGATGTAATTACAACACATGCAAAAGATCAAAAAATAATGAAAAATGAATCTATTAGAATGAGAATAGAGGAATTAAGTAAAAAGGTTTCTCGATGGTCATACAAATTAACCGATTCTTTGGAAGAAGACGAAGAAGACGAATATAATGAGATTCATTCAAGAAGAGTCAAACGTGTGGTAATTAATGATGAGAACACTAAGAATACAAGTCAAAATGATGACGAAACGGAAGAGGTGGCTTTGATACGTTACTCCCAACAATCAGATTTTCGTCGCAATCTAATCAAAGGATCCATGCGCGCTCAAAGACGTAAAACAGTGATTTGGGAACTCTTTCAAGTAAATGTGCATTCCCCACTTTTTTTTGATCGACTAGACAAAACATCTTTTTTTTCCTATTTTGATATCAACGAAACAAAGAATTTTGTTTTGAGAAATTGGATGGGGAGACAACAAGAGTCCAAATTGCAAATTTCCCATTTGGAAAATGAAGATACAAAAGAAGAAAAGGAAAAAAGAGAGAAAAATGAACGGATAGAAACATCAGAAGCTTGGAATAACCGGATATTTATTCGAGCAATCAGAAGTTTGATGTTAGTAACCCAATCCTTTTTTAGAAAATACATTATATTGCCTTCATTTATAATAGCTAAACATATTTTCCGTATGTTATTATTACAATCCTCTGAGTGGTACGAGGATTGGAAGGAATGGAAGAGAGAAATACATATAAAATGCACCTATAGTGGTGTTCAATTCTCAGAAACAGAATTTCCCCAAGATTGGTTAGCAAATGGTATTCAGATAAAGATTTTATATCCTTTCTGTCTAAAACCTTGGCGAAAATCTAAGGTACGATCTCATCATAGAGATCAAATGAAAAAAAAAGATTTTGGGTTTTTAACAGTCTGGGGAATGGAAGCTGAACTTCCCTTTGGTTCTCCCCGAAAACAACCTTTTTTTTTTGAACCTATTTCTAAAGAACTCAAAAAAAGAAATAGAAAGTGGATCATAAAAATAGTTCGAGTTATAAAACGAATAATGAAAAAAGTATATGAACCAAACAAAAATGAAAAATACTTCAAAAGAAATAATGAGATTCTTCGCGAGTCGTCCGTTCTAATTCGACCGATGAATTGGTTCAATTCTTCACTAATAGAAAGAAGAATTCAAGATATTTCTGATAAGACAATCAAAATAAGGAATCAAATTGAGCAAACCACAAAAGACAAGAAAAAAAAAGAAATAGTTTTAATTTATGATAAGAAAAGATTGGAATCACAGAAAAATATTTTGAAAATATTTCAAAGGCAAACTATCCGATTAATGCGTAAATCACACTACTTTATTCAATCTTTCATTGAAAAAATATACATAGATATTTTGCTATGTACCATTACCTTTTCTAAGATCAATGCACAACGTTTCTTTGAATCAACAAAAAAGATCTTTAAGAAATCCATTTACAACAATAAAAGAAATCAAGAACAAGAAGGAACTGATGAAACAGATAAAAAGACAATGAATTTGAATTTCACGATAAAAAAATTGTTTTCAAATACCAATAATACTGATAATACTGAGAATAAGAATGAAAATTACAATATTTTTTGGAACTTATCTTCCCTGTCCCAAGCATATGTATTTTACAAATTATCACAAACCCAATTACTTCACCAATTATTGAATAAATATCACTTAAGACCCCTACTTAAATATCAAGGAAACTCTCCCTTTTTTCAGGATAAATTAAAAGACTATTGTATGATACACGGAATCTTTCATTTCAAATCAAGAGATAAGAAAATTCCTACATATGTAATAAACGAATGGGAAAACTGGTTAAAAGGTCATTATCAATATGATTTATTAAAAAAAAAAAGGTCTCGATTAGTACCTAAAGAATGGCAAAATAGAATGAATCAACGTCGTATGATTCAAAATAAGGAATCAATCCAATTGGATTTCTATAAAAAATACCAATTGATTCATTCCATGAAAAAAAATGACTATGAAACGAATTCATTTATGAGTCAAAAATACAAATGGAAAAAACATTACAGATATGATCTTCTATCATATAAATACATACACCTCCCTAATTCATACATTTCTGAATCAACATTAGAAAGAAACGGGACCCAAGAAATTACATATTATTTCGATATATCGAAACCTCAATCTAGTAATAATTATCTAGAGAAAGTATATCTTATTGATAGAAATACAAATTTGGATAGAAAATATTTGGATTTTTGTTTTATAAAAAATATGGAGATTCAGACTGAAATTCCTAATTTCAAAAAAATGGAGAAAAAAGATCTTTTTTTTCCTACGATTCGCCAAGAGATCAAAATGTGCAACCAAAAAAAAAAAAATTTTGATTGCATGGGAATGAATCAAGAAAGGTTCTATTATACCGCATCAAATCATGATACTATATCTGATATAGAACCTTGGTTCTTCCCAGAATTTGTACTACTTTTTGATGTATATAAGATTGAACCTTGGATCATCCCAATAAAATCACTCTTTTTTAATTTTTCATTTCCTAAAAAAAAAGATCTTGAATTAAAAAATTCCAAACAGGAAGAAGACGAACAACAACAAAAGAGGAAAATGGAACTATATTCCTTTTTAAAAACATATTTCCCTTTTCAATTCAGATTGGACGATCCCTCGAATCAAAAAATAATGAAAAATATCAGGGTATATTGTCTCCTACTTAGACTCAGAAATCTAAAGGAAATCGCTATATCTTCGATTCGAAGAGGTCAAATAAATCTAGACGAAATACTGATTCAAAAGGACCTAGTTCTTTCAGAATTGATAAGAAGGGGAATATTGATTATGGAACCTATTTGTCTATCTATAAGAAGGGACGGAAAATCTATTATATATCAAACTATAGATATTTTCTTGGTCAATAAGAAAAAGTGCCAAACGAATAAGAAATATAAAAAAAAAGAATATATTGGGAACGGGGGGTTTGAAAAATATATTACACGACACAACAACATATTTTTGAGTGGAGACAATAATAATTATGATTTCCTTGTTCCTGAAAATATTCTATCTCCCGTGCGTCGGAGAGAATTTCGAATTCAAATTTGTTTCAATTCCAAAAATTGGAATGTTGTGGATAAAAATCCAAGATTTTGCAATGAAAACAAAATAAGAAACTGTGGGCAATTTTTGAACGAGGACAAGCATTTTCATACAGATGGAAAAATTTTCATGAAATTGAAATTGTTCTTTTGGCCCAATTATCGATTAGAAGATTTAGCTTGTATGAATCGCTATTGGTTTGATACCAATAACAGCAGTCGTTTCAGTATGTCAAGAATACATATGTATTCACAATTTTGAATAAATTCAATTCCAATGAAAATTGAAAAAATTGAGAGTGGATTTCCTGCGTATCGTGTGACGTATTTGGTAACTATATATACATTTTCGTTAGGAGGAACGGAATCTCTTTAAGTAAAAAGAAATTGAAATTGTTATCTTTCGTAAATACATATATATCAGATCTTTTGATCCAAATAGATCAAAAACAAAGTAATATAAAGAAAAGAAATGAAATTTTGATGTATACTAAATGCAAATAATTGGCATAATCAATCTTATTATTTTTCCTGATCGGTAAAATTCACAGAAAAGAAAGATAGAAATCTTCATTTATGGTCAAAAATTCATTCATCTCGGTTATTACAGAAGAAGGAAAAGAAGAAAATAGCGGGTCTGTTGAATTTCAAGTATTACATTTCACCAGTAAGATACGGAGACTTACGTCACATTTAGAATTGCACAAAAGAGATTTTTTATCACAAAGAGGTCTACGAAGAATTCTGGGAAAACGTCAACGATTATTGACTTATTTGTCAAAAAAAAAGAAAGTGCGTTATAAGAAATTAATAGATCAGTTAAATACCCGGGAATCAAAAACTCGTTAATTTCCTTGTTCTTTTTTATTAGTTTAGTTATTAGTATTCGATTTTTTCTTTGAAAAAAAAAAATATTAGAATAGTCAATATGGGTCCTCATCACACATCAATGCATGGTGTTCTTCGGCTAATCGTTACTCCGGATGGTGAAGATGTTATTGACTGTGAACCTATATTTACACAGAGGGATGGAAAAAATAGCGGAGAACCAAACAATTAGACAACACGTTAGGATTATTTAGCTACTATGTTCACAGAAGCAATAACAGTAAATGCACCAGAACGATTGGCAAGTTTTCAAGTGCCTAAAAGGGCCAGTTATGTCAGAGTGATTATGCTGGAGCTCAGTCGTATAGCCTCCCATTTGTTATAGCTTGGCCCTTTTATGGCCGATATCGGTGCACAGACTCCCTTTTTCTATATGGAATTTAGATATGATCTATTTGAAGCCGCATGGGAGAAGTTGATCGTTGAAATGAGAATTGATACAAAAGAAATCTATGAACTTATATGGATTTTTGTCCCCATTTCACCATTGTGTGGTTAGAAAGAAAAATATCCGCAACAATACAACAACGTAAGCGGATGGGACCAAACTACTTTTGAAGGAGGATCTTCTTCCATCTAAAGGTAATATTCGTTTGTTTAGGGTTGGACCTTCTATATCGGTTATATCAATTCTACATAGAACTAATCTAAAGATATAAAAATGAAGATCTTTCTATTCATATAAAAATTTCATAAAATGAACATGAATTCAATTCGTATGTACAACTCATATTTCATGTTATTGAAAATAAAATGAAAGTATCTTGGCCCTTTCTCACAAACAGATTTGTAAAATCTATGGATTCTCAAAATTTTGATAAATCATTGATTCATTTGGTGTCTACAACAGAAAATAGAGGATTTCTATTATTTTCTAATTTTACCAGATCAAAAATTTTTGTGTTCAAAACTGTAATTTATAGACCTAATGTCACATTCAGTAAAAATTTATGATACATGCATAGGGTGTACCCAATGTGTTCGAGCTTGCCCCACGGATGTATTGGAAATGATACCTTGGGATGGATGTAAAGCTAAGCAAATTGCTTCTGCGCCAAGAACCGAAGATTGTGTGGGTTGTAAAAGATGTGAATCCGCTTGTCCAACGGATTTTTTAAGTGTCCGTGTTTATTTATGGCATGAAACAACTCGCAGCATGGGTCTTTCTTATTGATATGTGACAAAAAGTTCTACTTGAATCATTTGATTCTTTTTTACCGACGAAGGCCCGTGCTCGAGAAAATAAAATATATTCTTCTTATCCCGAGCACGGGGTTTTCTGGTCAAAATTGCTTTTGTCTTTATCACGAGTTATTTTCATTGGTTAACAATACTTCTTTTTTTGCCCATATTCACAGGTTCTTCAATTAGATATTCATTGGAATGAACCATAACTATGGAATCCGATTCCTAATAGATTGATCCCAAAATAGCATACCCAAATTAGGATAAATCCTATAGAAGCCACAAATGCCGATTTTGTGCCTTGGTCTTTAAATTTTTTATTTGTTCTAGTATGTAAATAAATTGCAAATAGGGTCCAAGTAATAAAGGCCCAAGTTTCCTTAGGGTCCCAATTCCAATAAGAACCCCATGCTTCATTAGCCCATTTAAATTTCAGATTTTTCCAATACTTTTTTTTGTCGCACAAAAAAACTTTTTGACTTTCCGGTGGAAAGAGATTTAGCTAAAGAAAAAGCTTTTACTGCCGCTAAAGAGCCTTTTTTTTTCCAAAGATTTCTACGAATATGCTTTTTTGACATAGAAGTACGTTTTTTTGGAACTGCCATTCAAAAATAGGTGACTCATTTTTCTCGTTGTATGTGAAAGACATCTTTTTTTTTTTACAAAATAAATGACTCTTTATTAGTCATTATCTATACTTAATCTATACTTAGTCCATAAATTCTTTTCAATAATATAAGAGCATCATTTAGGAAAAAGGAATTCTTGTATTTTTTCCTAAACTCTATTGAGTCTTCACAAATTATCTATTATAGCTTAGTTTCTTTTGAGGTAAGCCGCCATGGTGAAATTGGTAGACACGCTGCTCTTAGGAAGCAGTGCTAGAGCATCTCGGTTCGAGTCCGAGTGGCGGCATACATAAAAATGAAGAATATGGACACAATATATTAAATAGAATATATTTAATCCCCAATTTCAATTATTGAATATTTATATGTTTATGATATTTGTGACTTTAGAACGTATCTTCACTCATATTTCCTTTTCAATCATCTCCATTGTAATTATGATTCATTTGATGAAATTATCAGTCTGCAAAATTGAAAGATTATATAATTCGTCAGAAAAAGGGATGATAGCTACTTTTTTATCTATAACAGGGTTTATAGTTATTCGTTGGATTTCTTCGGGACATTTTCCTTTAAGTAATTTATACGAATCATTAATCTTTCTTTCTTGGAGTTTCTCTATTATTCATATGATTTCGTATCTTGGGAATTATAAAAATGATTTAAGCGCAATAACTGCACCAAGCGCTATTTTTACCCAAGGTTTTGCCACGTCAGGTCTTTCAACTGAAATGCATCAACCCGCAATATTAGTACCTGCTCTACGATCTCAGTGGTTAATGATGCATGTCAGTATGATGCTATTTAGCTATGCAGCTCTTTTATGTGGATCGTTGTTATCAGTTGCTCTTATAGTGATTACAGTTCAAAAAATTAATTTTTTTAGTTTAAGGAAGTGGTTTTTCTTTGGCAAGATTCAATATTTGAACGAAAAAGAAAGTGTATTTAAAAATACTTATTTTTTATCATTTCAAAATTTTGATAAATATCAATTAATTCAGCATTTGGATTATTGGAGTTATCGTGTCATTAGTTTAGGGTTTACCCTTTTAACCATAGGTATTCTTTCTGGAGCAGTATGGGCTAATGAAGCATGGGGTTCTTATTGGAATTGGGACCCTAAGGAAACTTGGGCCTTTATTACTTGGACCCTATTTGCAATTTATTTACATACTAGAACAAATAAAAAATTTAAAGACCAAGGCACAAAATCGGCATTTGTGGCTTCTATAGGATTTATCCTAATTTGGGTATGCTATTTTGGGATCAATCTATTAGGAATCGGATTCCATAGTTATGGTTCATTCCAATGAATATCTAATTGAAGAACCTGTGAATATGGGCAAAAAAAGAAGTATTGTTAACCAATGAAAATAACTCGTGATAAAGACAAAAGCAATTTTGACCAGAAAACCCCGTGCTCGGGATAAGAAGAATATATTTTATTTTCTCGAGCACGGGCCTTCGTCGGTAAAAAAGAATCAAATGATTCAAGTAGAACTTTTTGTCACATATCAATAAGAAAGACCCATGCTGCGAGTTGTTTCATGCCATAAATAAACACGGACACTTAAAAAATCCGTTGGACAAGCGGATTCACATCTTTTACAACCCACACAATCTTCGGTTCTTGGCGCAGAAGCAATTTGCTTAGCTTTACATCCATCCCAAGGTATCATTTCCAATACATCCGTGGGGCAAGCTCGAACACATTGGGTACACCCTATGCATGTATCATAAATTTTTACTGAATGTGACATTAGGTCTATAAATTACAGTTTTGAACACAAAAATTTTTGATCTGGTAAAATTAGAAAATAATAGAAATCCTCTATTTTCTGTTGTAGACACCAAATGAATCAATGATTTATCAAAATTTTGAGAATCCATAGATTTTACAAATCTGTTTGTGAGAAAGGGCCAAGATACTTTCATTTTATTTTCAATAACATGAAATATGAGTTGTACATACGAATTGAATTCATGTTCATTTTATGAAATTTTTATATGAATAGAAAGATCTTCATTTTTATATCTTTAGATTAGTTCTATGTAGAATTGATATAACCGATATAGAAGGTCCAACCCTAAACAAACGAATATTACCTTTAGATGGAAGAAGATCCTCCTTCAAAAGTAGTTTGGTCCCATCCGCTTACGTTGTTGTATTGTTGCGGATATTTTTCTTTCTAACCACACAATGGTGAAATGGGGACAAAAATCCATATAAGTTCATAGATTTCTTTTGTATCAATTCTCATTTCAACGATCAACTTCTCCCATGCGGCTTCAAATAGATCATATCTAAATTCCATATAGAAAAAGGGAGTCTGTGCACCGATATCGGCCATAAAAGGGCCAAGCTATAACAAATGGGAGGCTATACGACTGAGCTCCAGCATAATCACTCTGACATAACTGGCCCTTTTAGGCACTTGAAAACTTGCCAATCGTTCTGGTGCATTTACTGTTATTGCTTCTGTGAACATAGTAGCTAAATAATCCTAACGTGTTGTCTAATTGTTTGGTTCTCCGCTATTTTTTCCATCCCTCTGTGTAAATATAGGTTCACAGTCAATAACATCTTCACCATCCGGAGTAACGATTAGCCGAAGAACACCATGCATTGATGTGTGATGAGGACCCATATTGACTATTCTAATATTTTTTTTTTTCAAAGAAAAAATCGAATACTAATAACTAAACTAATAAAAAAGAACAAGGAAATTAACGAGTTTTTGATTCCCGGGTATTTAACTGATCTATTAATTTCTTATAACGCACTTTCTTTTTTTTTGACAAATAAGTCAATAATCGTTGACGTTTTCCCAGAATTCTTCGTAGACCTCTTTGTGATAAAAAATCTCTTTTGTGCAATTCTAAATGTGACGTAAGTCTCCGTATCTTACTGGTGAAATGTAATACTTGAAATTCAACAGACCCGCTATTTTCTTCTTTTCCTTCTTCTGTAATAACCGAGATGAATGAATTTTTGACCATAAATGAAGATTTCTATCTTTCTTTTCTGTGAATTTTACCGATCAGGAAAAATAATAAGATTGATTATGCCAATTATTTGCATTTAGTATACATCAAAATTTCATTTCTTTTCTTTATATTACTTTGTTTTTGATCTATTTGGATCAAAAGATCTGATATATATGTATTTACGAAAGATAACAATTTCAATTTCTTTTTACTTAAAGAGATTCCGTTCCTCCTAACGAAAATGTATATATAGTTACCAAATACGTCACACGATACGCAGGAAATCCACTCTCAATTTTTTCAATTTTCATTGGAATTGAATTTATTCAAAATTGTGAATACATATGTATTCTTGACATACTGAAACGACTGCTGTTATTGGTATCAAACCAATAGCGATTCATACAAGCTAAATCTTCTAATCGATAATTGGGCCAAAAGAACAATTTCAATTTCATGAAAATTTTTCCATCTGTATGAAAATGCTTGTCCTCGTTCAAAAATTGCCCACAGTTTCTTATTTTGTTTTCATTGCAAAATCTTGGATTTTTATCCACAACATTCCAATTTTTGGAATTGAAACAAATTTGAATTCGAAATTCTCTCCGACGCACGGGAGATAGAATATTTTCAGGAACAAGGAAATCATAATTATTATTGTCTCCACTCAAAAATATGTTGTTGTGTCGTGTAATATATTTTTCAAACCCCCCGTTCCCAATATATTCTTTTTTTTTATATTTCTTATTCGTTTGGCACTTTTTCTTATTGACCAAGAAAATATCTATAGTTTGATATATAATAGATTTTCCGTCCCTTCTTATAGATAGACAAATAGGTTCCATAATCAATATTCCCCTTCTTATCAATTCTGAAAGAACTAGGTCCTTTTGAATCAGTATTTCGTCTAGATTTATTTGACCTCTTCGAATCGAAGATATAGCGATTTCCTTTAGATTTCTGAGTCTAAGTAGGAGACAATATACCCTGATATTTTTCATTATTTTTTGATTCGAGGGATCGTCCAATCTGAATTGAAAAGGGAAATATGTTTTTAAAAAGGAATATAGTTCCATTTTCCTCTTTTGTTGTTGTTCGTCTTCTTCCTGTTTGGAATTTTTTAATTCAAGATCTTTTTTTTTAGGAAATGAAAAATTAAAAAAGAGTGATTTTATTGGGATGATCCAAGGTTCAATCTTATATACATCAAAAAGTAGTACAAATTCTGGGAAGAACCAAGGTTCTATATCAGATATAGTATCATGATTTGATGCGGTATAATAGAACCTTTCTTGATTCATTCCCATGCAATCAAAATTTTTTTTTTTTTGGTTGCACATTTTGATCTCTTGGCGAATCGTAGGAAAAAAAAGATCTTTTTTCTCCATTTTTTTGAAATTAGGAATTTCAGTCTGAATCTCCATATTTTTTATAAAACAAAAATCCAAATATTTTCTATCCAAATTTGTATTTCTATCAATAAGATATACTTTCTCTAGATAATTATTACTAGATTGAGGTTTCGATATATCGAAATAATATGTAATTTCTTGGGTCCCGTTTCTTTCTAATGTTGATTCAGAAATGTATGAATTAGGGAGGTGTATGTATTTATATGATAGAAGATCATATCTGTAATGTTTTTTCCATTTGTATTTTTGACTCATAAATGAATTCGTTTCATAGTCATTTTTTTTCATGGAATGAATCAATTGGTATTTTTTATAGAAATCCAATTGGATTGATTCCTTATTTTGAATCATACGACGTTGATTCATTCTATTTTGCCATTCTTTAGGTACTAATCGAGACCTTTTTTTTTTTAATAAATCATATTGATAATGACCTTTTAACCAGTTTTCCCATTCGTTTATTACATATGTAGGAATTTTCTTATCTCTTGATTTGAAATGAAAGATTCCGTGTATCATACAATAGTCTTTTAATTTATCCTGAAAAAAGGGAGAGTTTCCTTGATATTTAAGTAGGGGTCTTAAGTGATATTTATTCAATAATTGGTGAAGTAATTGGGTTTGTGATAATTTGTAAAATACATATGCTTGGGACAGGGAAGATAAGTTCCAAAAAATATTGTAATTTTCATTCTTATTCTCAGTATTATCAGTATTATTGGTATTTGAAAACAATTTTTTTATCGTGAAATTCAAATTCATTGTCTTTTTATCTGTTTCATCAGTTCCTTCTTGTTCTTGATTTCTTTTATTGTTGTAAATGGATTTCTTAAAGATCTTTTTTGTTGATTCAAAGAAACGTTGTGCATTGATCTTAGAAAAGGTAATGGTACATAGCAAAATATCTATGTATATTTTTTCAATGAAAGATTGAATAAAGTAGTGTGATTTACGCATTAATCGGATAGTTTGCCTTTGAAATATTTTCAAAATATTTTTCTGTGATTCCAATCTTTTCTTATCATAAATTAAAACTATTTCTTTTTTTTTCTTGTCTTTTGTGGTTTGCTCAATTTGATTCCTTATTTTGATTGTCTTATCAGAAATATCTTGAATTCTTCTTTCTATTAGTGAAGAATTGAACCAATTCATCGGTCGAATTAGAACGGACGACTCGCGAAGAATCTCATTATTTCTTTTGAAGTATTTTTCATTTTTGTTTGGTTCATATACTTTTTTCATTATTCGTTTTATAACTCGAACTATTTTTATGATCCACTTTCTATTTCTTTTTTTGAGTTCTTTAGAAATAGGTTCAAAAAAAAAAGGTTGTTTTCGGGGAGAACCAAAGGGAAGTTCAGCTTCCATTCCCCAGACTGTTAAAAACCCAAAATCTTTTTTTTTCATTTGATCTCTATGATGAGATCGTACCTTAGATTTTCGCCAAGGTTTTAGACAGAAAGGATATAAAATCTTTATCTGAATACCATTTGCTAACCAATCTTGGGGAAATTCTGTTTCTGAGAATTGAACACCACTATAGGTGCATTTTATATGTATTTCTCTCTTCCATTCCTTCCAATCCTCGTACCACTCAGAGGATTGTAATAATAACATACGGAAAATATGTTTAGCTATTATAAATGAAGGCAATATAATGTATTTTCTAAAAAAGGATTGGGTTACTAACATCAAACTTCTGATTGCTCGAATAAATATCCGGTTATTCCAAGCTTCTGATGTTTCTATCCGTTCATTTTTCTCTCTTTTTTCCTTTTCTTCTTTTGTATCTTCATTTTCCAAATGGGAAATTTGCAATTTGGACTCTTGTTGTCTCCCCATCCAATTTCTCAAAACAAAATTCTTTGTTTCGTTGATATCAAAATAGGAAAAAAAAGATGTTTTGTCTAGTCGATCAAAAAAAAGTGGGGAATGCACATTTACTTGAAAGAGTTCCCAAATCACTGTTTTACGTCTTTGAGCGCGCATGGATCCTTTGATTAGATTGCGACGAAAATCTGATTGTTGGGAGTAACGTATCAAAGCCACCTCTTCCGTTTCGTCATCATTTTGACTTGTATTCTTAGTGTTCTCATCATTAATTACCACACGTTTGACTCTTCTTGAATGAATCTCATTATATTCGTCTTCTTCGTCTTCTTCCAAAGAATCGGTTAATTTGTATGACCATCGAGAAACCTTTTTACTTAATTCCTCTATTCTCATTCTAATAGATTCATTTTTCATTATT